TATGGTCAACAAACAGTACGAGCTGCAAGGTACATTGGTCAAAGTTTCATGATTACCTTATCCCACGCGAATCGTTTACCTGTAACTATTCAATATCCTTATGAAAAATCGATCACATCAGAGCGTTTCCGCGGTCGAATCCACTTTGAATTTGATAAATGCATTGCTTGTGAAGTATGTGTTCGTGTATGCCCCATAGATCTACCCGTTGTTGATTGGAGATTGGAAACAGATATTAGAAAGAAACGATTGCTTAATTATAGTATTGATTTCGGAATCTGTATATTTTGTGGTAACTGCGTCGAGTATTGTCCAACAAATTGTTTATCAATGACTGAAGAATATGAACTTTCTACTTACGATCGTCACGAATTGAATTATAATCAAATTGCTTTGGGTCGGTTACCAATGTCAGTAATTGGCGATTACACAATTCGAACAATTATGAATTCGACTCAAATAAAAATAGCCACGGATAACCCCCTTGATTCAAGAACGATTACCAATTACTAAGATTCCGTTTTGATCTAAAGAAGCGAAGTTTCTTTCATTTTGGTTGGTTAGTAACTACAAAACATAACTATTGATTGGTGAGAATCACGGCTTGATTTGGATTTAGAATAGATTCATATATCCGTGATGATTTCGAAATATCAAATTTCAACTACTCTTTCGGATACAAAAGCGGGATTGGTCCAATAACTGTATCTACATCAATCCACACCACATTAAGATTCAATTCAATTAGGCATATACAAGAAAAAAAAAAAAAGAAAGATAGGGTAACCTCTTTTTTCCTGGCCCGGTCAGTAAGGTCATGAAAATGAAATATTTCAACTTATTTATCTCTTATTTTACACATAATGGATTTACCTGGATCAATACATGATATTCTTTTAGTATTTCTAGGATCAGGTCTTATATTCGGAGGCCTAGGGGTGGTATTACTTACCAATCCAATTTATTCTGCCTTTTCATTAGGATTGGTTCTTGTTTGTATATCCTTATTCCATATTCCATCTAACTCCTATTTTGTAGCTGCTGCACAGCTCCTTATTTACGTGGGAGCCGTAAATGTCTTAATCGTATTTGCTGTGATGTTCATGAATGGTTCAGAATATTACAAGGATTTATATCTTTGGACAGTTGGAGATGGAGTTACTTCACTGGTTTGTACAAGTATTCTTTTTTCACTAATTACTACTATCTCAGATACGTCATGGTACGGGATTATTTGGACTACAAGATCAAACCAGATTATAGAGCAGGACCTGACAAGTAACGTTCAACAAATTGGAATTCATTTATCAACAGATTTTTATCTTCCATTTGAACTCATTTCTATAATTCTTTTAGTTGCTTTGATAGGTGCAATTGCTATGGCTCGTCAGTAATAAATACTTAGAATTAGAAATCCAAAATCAAATAAAATAAATAAGTCCGTGTTTTGTTCTGTGTTATTATTATGACATCAATTTCCCTTCAGTTCCATTTTTATATTCTATTGTTCATATATTAAATTGAATGGGTTTGAGTTCGATCCATTACTAATACCTTCCTTTTTTCCGTACTTGTTATATTCTAGTCAATCAAATCGGTTAAATTGTATTGTTGTTCATATTGAAATCAATCTCAATTGATGAGGAGTTGGTCAATGATGACCGAGCATGTACTTATTTTGAGTGCCTATTTATTTTCTATCGGTATTTATGGATTGATCACAAGCCGAAACATGGTTAGAGCACTTATGTGTCTTGAGCTTATACTGAATGCGGTTAATCTAAATCTCGTAACATTTTCTGATTTATTTGATAGTCGACAATTAAAAGGAGACATTTTCTCGATCTTTGTTATAGCTATTGCAGCCGCTGAAGCAGCTATTGGGCCAGCTATTGTTTCGTCGATCTATCGTAACAGAAAATCAACTCGTATCAATCAATCGAATTTGTTGAATAAATAGTCGTAATGATATAAATAAAGACAGATATAGAGAATATTTACCAATTAGAATTAGCGTGTCGTGTATAACTCGTATGACCATGTTTGCTGAAACGTAATAAATCAAAGTATCTTGGACCTCTCTCATTCTCATGACCAGATCCAGAAGTAGATTGATTATTCAATTAAAAAAAAATTCTGGTAAACCACTGATTCGTCTGGTGTCTACAATATATGATTCAGTTACTACTGATTTTACCAGATCGAAAATTGATAACGTTCAAAAAATTGATAGATCCAATGTCACATTCAGTAAAGATTTATGATACATGTATAGGGTGTACTCAATGTGTACGAGCCTGCCCCACAGATGTATTGGAAATGATACCTTGGGACGGATGTAAAGCTAAGCAAATTGCTCCTGCTCCAAGAACAGAGGACTGTGTAGGTTGTAAGAGATGTGAATCTGCTTGTCCAACGGATTTCTTGAGTGTCCGGGTTTATTTATGGCATGAGACAACTCGTAGCATGGGTCTAGCTTATTGATACGTTTCACAAAATT